GTACGAGTTTTTCGTACCGAGGGTTCGAATCCCTCTCTTTCCGTGTTATATTTACATTGAAGATTTAATCTTAAATATATAATGTTATAATATAATAATATAGTTTCATTTAAATTTTATCTTAAATTCTAAAAAAAAGATAAATGAAAAATTAAGCAAAAACTTTTAGTCTTCGCGCCCAGGATTGCGCCCTGGATCATTAGATAGGAATCCGAAAATAAAGAGAGAAACGAAGAATATAACTACTGTGTAAACAAAGAGTTTGAGAGTAAGCATTACAAATCTCCAAGATCGTTTTTTTCTTTGAAAAAGAGAATAGGTTTTCTATTGTTATACCGCATATCCTAAAATTCAATATTAGGTTTGACACCTAAAGTCGTTTTTGAAAATATCAAAATCGACTTTTTTTGTAATTGTAATAGAAATATTAAAAAAATTTACGTTATTATTATCTTATCTATTCTTTTCTTACTTATCAATAATGGATTTTTAACCACTTGTTCGTTTAGCGAAAAAAAAAACAGTTAGAATGGAAAACGAGATAATGTGGATTGTGTCTATACAAGAATTTTCATATTTTGAATTAAGGGCTCATACTGTAAGATTTTTGATCTTGTCAATTGTTTAGTATTTTAATTAGAATTCTCTTTTTCTAAAAAAGCATTCATCTTTAAACTTTAAAAGACCTCATCGAAAACTTACAGCAGCTTGCCAAACAAAGGCTAAGAGAAAAAAGAATAGCGGTATGACTGGCATAAAATCGACGATTGGACTCAAAAAAGCATAGGCCTCGGGTAATTTGGCAAAGAAACAACTACTCGAATAAAGAGTACAATTAAGACAGATCAAACTAAAGATATTAAGCATAACAGACATTTTCTTTTTTAAAAAATTTCATTTTGATTGAGTTATTGGTAGATAAGTAAAAAAAAAAACAAAAAAAAGAAAAAATCCTTCATTTTTTTGAACTTACTTACTCAATCAAAAAACCTTCCATTCTCAATGGAGAATAGAATAAATTCTACTTTCATATAATATCTTAATGGAATTATTGGTAATGATCAATAAATTCATTTTTTATATGTTGACATCTATCGGTTTTAAAATACTAAACAACCGAATCTAATGGATTCTTTAGATAGTTGGTCTGGAATTGACGAATAATCAACAACAATATTAGTGTTTATTAGTGTCGAATCGAGATCGAAGTGGGGCGTGGCCAAGTGGTAAGGCATCGGGTTTTGGTCCCGCTATTCGGAGGTTCGAATCCTTTCGTCCCAGAGCCTAAATTAATAAGAAAAAACTTTTTTTTTCTGTTTATAAAGTGTCTAAAGTGTAAGATTGGCTAGAGTTTTACTTTTTTGGCTAATGATTAGAAAAAAAAAGATATCTTTTTCACAGATTTCACAAAAAATAAGTGCTCAAATGATACAGATGAGTCTGTTGGGTATTTAGGCAAGCCTGGGGTTATAGATTACATTCGTTTTCATTATAAAAAAGTTGTAATTTTACCTATTATATATCCAGTCTTTAATAATATGATATATGAATATTATATGAATATATATATAATATAGAAATATTCATATATCATTCGAAAATAAAGATGGATTTATCTCTCTTAGCTTATCTCTTCGAGATGTCGTCTTATTGTAAATTGTAAGTGTTTATAATTTGTATAAAAAAATGTTAATTAAGAAATCAAAAAATCTTAAAAAACTTAAGAGGTAATAACTATTTTAACTGAACCAATGACTATTCATGATTCGATAATTGAATCAACCCCAGACTGGTTCCAAATTCGAGGAATGTTATGGTAAAACTTCGTTTGAAACGATGTGGTAGAAAGCAACGTGCGACTTGAAGGATATGATCTGGTGTGGATTTTGATATCCATCATTCCATAAAAAAGGATGCTCTTAACTCGACATCTTTTGCTCTGTTCCATTCGAACTCGGTTTGGTGGGGTGTAATAGAAAGAGTATAAGATGGAGCTCGAGTAGAAAGTATTGAGCTATTTCTCAAGGGAGAGGAGTCTAGGGTTAGTGTCAAAAAAAATAAGTTGGAAGAACTTCGTAAATTATCTTTGACAGAGAAAGGATCAAAATCAAGAAAATGAAAAATCCCCAAGGCCATTTTGATAAAGCCTTTTTTATTAATCTATTAAATTATATATACAGGGCGAACGCCCGCTGTTCATATGATTATATTCTTTGAAAGAAATAAATAACAAAAAGGTATGTTGCTTCCATTTTTGAAAGGATTAAAAATCAACGAAGTAATGTCTAAACCCAATGATTCAAAAAAAAAGATAAAGGCTTCCGTAACAAGGAAATACTCTTTCAAAACAAAGGGTATTTGAGACTGCTCAATAAATGAGAAATGCTAAAGGATTTTTTTCTTTTGAGCTATTTGAAAGTTATTCAACTTGAGTTATGAGTATACAAATGATTTTTTTGCGGAAATTAAAGGATTAAATTCTTAGTTGAATTTCTTTTCTTATGGATTTTTTTGATTGGTAATTGTAATTTATAGATACATAACTTCTAAATCATTTTTCTCGAGCCGTACGAGGATAAAACTTCCTATACGTTTCCGAGGGGGGTTCAATCTATCCCAATGAGCCGTCTATCGAATCGTTGCAATTGATGTTCGGTCCCGAAGAGAGGGAAGAGATCTGCAGAAAGTGGGTTTTTATGATCCGATAAAAAAGCAAACTTATTTAAATGTTCCTGCTATTCTTGATTTTATTCAAAAGGGCGCTCAACCTACAGAAACTGTGTATGATATTTTAAATAGAGCAGAGGTTTTAAAAGAATTTCAATTTAAGCAAAACAAGCTCAATTAATTCAATTAATGAATAATAAACCATTTTTAATTAAATAGAATTAAAATGAAATATAAAAACGAAAGATAATGAGGTTGTAATTTGGTAGAACTTTTTTATTCCTGTATTGTGCCAATCCAACACAAGCTTTCCTCTCTAATTTAATTTATCTTTGTTTTTTCTATTTCGATTTCACAATTTCAATTATATTTAGTGTATTTTTTTAATTTTCATAAACTAATTCAAAATTTTTTATTCATATTGACAAGAATGTATTGAACAAATATAATTCAATTGTGAAATCAAAAATTAAATGGTTTTTTTATGTCTTCTTCCCCATATTAGTATTCGAGGATTCATTGAATTTGTTCTGATACAAAACAAAACATTTGGATCTCAAAAATTGAAACTACTTGTCTATCAAATTTTTTAGCTGAGAATCTCTTGCATTGGTGTTTGTTTTTATGTTCGTAACAGGAATTAACTCGAACATGTTTTTTGATTTCTTGCTAATTCAATGTTTTGATACCCATAAAATTTTGTTGATCTCGACTGTATCTACATATAGCTATTGTGAGGGTTGCTAACTCAACGGTAGAGTACTCGGCTTTTAAGTGCGGCTAGGATCTTTTACATATTTGGATGAAGCAAGGGATTCGTCTACACCATCGGTAGAGTTTATACGACCACGACTGATCCTGAAAGGAAATGAATGGAAAAAAGAGCATGTCGTATCAATAGTAATAATATTTCATTTTTATCAAATCGTTACAAAACTTTATTTCAATTTTTGGAAAGAAATGCAATTAATTCAAAATGGGGTCGATTGAATAAATGGATCGAACCTTATCCTTATGGGTTCAAATTTTGTGGAAAGAATAAGCAACGAGCTTATCTTCATAATTTGAATGATTACCCGATCTAATTAGACGTTAAAAAAAACTTAGTGCCTGATGCGGGAAAGGATTATCCCATGTATGGATTTTCTTTTTTAGTGAATCCTAACTATTAAAATCTCCATTCTCCATATAGAGATGGATAGGAATGTGTAGAAGAAACAGTATATTGATAAAGAGACTTTTTCCAAAATCAAAAGAGCGATTGGGTTGAAAAAATAAAGGCTTTCTAACCATCTTTTTTTGTTATGTCTTAATAAAAAAAACGAATTAGATGGAAAAAAATAGAGAGTAATTTATCGAAGTACTATATAAAAAATAAAAAAAACTTTGTTTTTACTGTATCGTACTATGTATCATTTGATAATTCAAGAAACCCCCTATCATTTATACGTTTACTGATTTTAAATGGACGAATTCCAAGGATATATAGAACTCGAAGGTTCTTGGCAACATAACTTTTTCTATCCACTTATCTTTCAGGAATACATTTTTTCGTTTGCATATGGTCATGGTTTAACCAAATACATTTTGTTGGAAACGTCCGTCCATAGGAAATTTAGTTTACTAATTGTGAAACGTTTAATTAGTGGAATGTATCAAGAGAATCCTTTGAGTCTTTCGACTAATAATTTTAACCAAAATGACTTTTTGGGGCACAAACAAAATTTTTATTCGCAAATGATATCAGAAGTATTTGCAGTCATTCTGGAAATTCCATTTTCCCTACTATTAATAGATTCGGTAGAGAGACAAAAAATAGTTAAATCTCAGAATTTGCGATCAATTCATTCAATATTTCCTTTTTTAGAAGACAAATTCTTACATTTAAATTATGTGTTAGGTATATTAATACCTTACCCTGCCCATCTAGAAATCTTGGTTCAAACACTTCGTTACTGGGTGAAAGATGCTTCGTCTTTGCATTTATTACGATTCTTTCTTTATGAGTATCATAATTGGAATAGTCTTTTTATTTTTAAAAAATCCATTTCTATTTTTCTAAAAAGAAATCAAAGATTATTATTGTTCTTATATAATTTCCATATATGTGAATACGAATCCATTTTCGTTTTTCTTTACAACCAACCCTCTCATTTACGATCAACATCTTATAGAGTGTTTCTTGAACGTATTTATTTCTACGTAAAATTTGACTATTTAGTCAAACCTTTTTATAAGGGTTTTGGCGTTATCTTATGGCTTTTCAAGGACCCTTCCCCGCATTCTGTTAGGTATAAAGGGAAATTCCTTTATGCATTAAAAGGGATGCCCTT